TTCCGGGATTGACAGAGAATTAATAATCAGGATACCTCATTTAAGGGATAGGAAATATAGGTCCTTTTCTTTCCTCTTTTTATTCAAAATGTATCATTGAAAATTCAAAAAAAAAGGGCGTAAGGTTTTTCTAAGTAACTAACTTCCCTCAATATGAAGATGAAGTGAATGCGCATATGATGAAAAACCCGCCCAGCCTTTTTTTTTTAATTCAAACTCTTGTGATCTATGTTCCCATCTTATCTGGATCATAAATAGATTCAGTTACATTTGAGTGTCATTTCAACTGGATTCAGTTCAGTTTGTGAAAAAAAGGATATGATTCTTTTCGGAATCATTAAAAATCAGAAACAAGAATTACATTCTATCCAAAACTGAATCTTGATTCTGATAGACTGGATATGCTCTGGGACGGAAGGATTCGAACCTCCGAATAGCGGGACCAAAACCCGTTGCCTTACCACTTGGCCACGCCCCATTTCGATTTCTATTCGACACTAATAAAGACTAATATTGTTATTGGTTTTTCGTCAATTCCAACCCAAATATCTATAGAATAAATTAGATTGTTGATAGGATTTTGACACGTGTCGATATAGAATTAAACTGAATTTATTGATCATTACATATAATTCAATTAAGATATTGTATGAAAGTATGGTTTCTTCTATTCTCCTTTGAGAATTGGAGAATTTTTGATTGGGTAAGTTCAAAGAAAAAGAAGGCTTTTTGGTCTACTTTACTTTCTTTATTTTTCCTTATATCAATAACTCAATCAAAATGCAATTATCTCAAAGAACAAAATGTCTGTTATGCTTAATATTTTTAGTTTGATCTGTATCTGTCTTAATTCTGCCCTTTATTCGAGTAGTTTTTTCTTCGCCAAATTGCCCGAGGCTTATGCTTTTTTGAATCCAATTGTGAATGTTATGCCAGTCATACCTTTGCTTTTTTTTCTCTTAGCCTTTGTTTGGCAAGCTGCTGTAAGTTTTCGATGAGATCATTAATACTATCCTAGAAAATTAATGATTTATTCGAGAAAAATTCTAACAATCGATAAGATCAGATAATTTTTAGAATATGAACCCTCGATTCAAACATTGAAATTCTTGGAGAGCTGCAATAAATTTTGATCACCCCGTTTTCCCATTCTGACCTTTTTTTTTCTAGTGAAAGGTCCAAATAGGGTTCCCCACAATATCTAATTTGTGGGTATGAAAGAAAATTTTGGTAATGGAGGATCTATTCTCTTTTTTTTTTCCAAAAAATGATCTTGGAGATTGTGTAATGCTTACTCTCAAACTCTTTGTGTACACAGTAGTAATATTCTTTATTTCTCTCTTCATCTTCGGATTCCTATCTAATGATCCAGGACGTAATCCCGGGCGTGAAGAATAAAAAAAGGGTGCTTTTTCGTTTTCTTGACTTGATTTTTCACAAATTTATTAGGATTTTTTTGATCTATTCCACACGTTTAACTAAGGGTTTGCTAACTTTGAAAGATAAGGTAAATAGAAATATGAAGCCATCAACGGAAAGAGAGGGATTCGAACCCTCGGTACGAATAACTCGTACAACGGATTAGCAATCCGACGCTTTAGTCCACTCAGCCATCTCTCCCAATTCAAAAAAAAGATAATTACTATGTTACATTACACATAAAGTAAAAAAAATTGAAAAAAGTCTTTCTTTCTCTCGCTTTTTTCTATCTCTTTATCTTTATTATATAGATATATACAACTTTTATCAGTAATTCCATTTAGATAAAGTAAGGGCTCTAAAAATCCAATAGAATATAAAAAAAATATATAGAAATATAACGAAAAATAAAGAAGACCTCCTTGCTTTGATTTTGTCCGAAAGGCGTTTTTATTCCCATGGCCTGGCCTGGTCATTACCTAGCCGGGCCTTTTTTTGTTTCAACGAATCATAGATAAAATGATTTCTCTGATTTATTTCAAAACAAAAATGCCTGCTATTAAAGCAACAATAAAAAGAAGAAGGACTATTTTCATTCTTATTATATAAAACGAAAGTGTCATTTCGTATTATTCTTTCTTCCTTTTTTATTTACTTTTTTTTTACTAAATAAAAAAAAAATGAAACTATGGATAATGCATTTTTATGTTAGGATTTCGGCGATTTTGTCGAGCCGTATGTATCAAAATTCCACCAGCAAAAGAAAGGATAAAACTTGTTATTTAGTTATTTAAATGAACCCTCTTTTCCTAATCTCATTAAGTTCCCCCCTGAAAAATGCCAACACTCTAATTTTCATGATTCTTTTATGATCCTATCTTGATTACATCCAATTCCCTTGTTCGACAAAAGGTCCTTTTGTATACAATAATCGCATTGTAGCGGGTATAGTTTAGTGGTAAAAGTGTGATTCGTTCTATTAACCCCCTTAATAGTTAAGGGGTCTTTTGGTTTGGATTCATATTCCGACCAAAAACTTTATTTCTTAAAAGGATCTAATCCTTTACCTCTCAATAACAGA